ATAAATCCTATTTCCTTGGTTGAGATCTGTTGACTTTGTATACTATTTTGTTGTAGTTGTAAATAAATGATCTTATTGTAGTTGTGGATCCATCGTGATCTTGAAATTATCTAATAATGGAAACAGCAACCCTAATCGCCATCTCCATATCTGGTTTACTTGTAAGCTTTACGGGGTATGCTTTATATACTGCTTTTGGGCAACCCTCTCAACAATTAAGAGATCCGTTCGAAGAACACGGGGACTAGTTGATTGAATTAAGGAGCCTCCCAATATGGGAGGCTCTTTAATTCAATTGAGATTGAGATAATGAAAACTCATTTCACTTTTTAGTAGGAACCTTAGGTGGTTCTCGAAAAAATATAGCGAAAAAAATTATCCCTAAAGTAGAGACTAATAGAAATGTATAAACCAATGCTTCCATAGATTCGATCGTGGTTTACAATGATAGCTTCCACACCTATTCATTTCGGATGGGATTACCAGATAAAGAGCGGGGAAAGGGTCAAAGAAGAAACGGTGATTCCAAAGTTACTCGGCATCTTACAACTTATGTAAAGTAAAAAATATATATATTTAAGAGCGATGTTATATCAGAATGCCTATCTTTTTGTAGTTGGATCCCCAAGTTTTTGGAATGCTCCAAATTCAACTTGAGCGTCCAAATCAGGATCAATACCAGCAAAAACATCTCGAAACAGGGTTCTAGCGCCATGCCAAATGTGTCCAAAAAAGAAGAGCAAAGCAAACGTAGCATGCCCAAAAGTGAACCATCCCCTTGGACTACTACGAAAAACACCATCAGATTTCAAAGTAGCCCGATCCAACTCAAAAATTTCACCTAATTGAGCACGTCTAGCATATTTTTTTACAGTAGCGGGATCGCTATAACTTACTCCGTTGAGTTCGCCGCCATAAAACTCAACAGTTACACCTACCTGTTCGACACTATACTTGGATTCCGCCCTTCTAAAGGGAACGTCGGCTCTCACAATTCCGTCTCCATCTACCAAAACTACCGGAAATGTTTCAAAAAAGGTAGGCATACGACGTACAAAAAGCTCGCGCCCTTCTTTATCTCTAAAGATAGGGTGTCCTAACCATCCAACAGCTATTCCATCCCCGTTGTCCATTGAGCCCGCTCTAAATAATCCCCCTTTTGCCGGATTATTACCAATGTAATCATAAAAAGCTAATTTTTCGGGAATTTTCGACCAAGCTTCTGATAAACTAAGATTTTCATTTAGCCCAGCGCCAACTCTTCGATATATTTCTTGCTGGAAATATCCCTGATCCCACTGATAACGAGTGGGACCGAATAATTCGATCGGGGTAGTTGCCGAACCATACCACATAGTTCCAGCAACAACGAAGGCTGCAAAAAAAACAGCAGCGATACTACTGGAAAGTACGGTTTCAATATTTCCCATACGTAATCCTTTGTATAAACGCTGAGGCGGACGGACACTAAGATGGAATAGCCCCGCTAATATGCCTAACGTACCCGCTGCAATATGATGAGAAGCTATCCCGCCCGGAACAAAAGGATCAAAGCCTTCCGCGCCCCACGCTGGGTTTACAGATTGTACTTTTCCGGTTAGTCCATAAGGATCCGATACCCATATTCCGGGACCATACAAGCCTGTTACATGAAATGCGCCAAAACCAAAGCAAGCCACTCCAGAGAGAAATAAGTGAATTCCGAAGATTTTTGGCAAATCCAAAGAGGGTTTTCCCGTACGTTCATCACAGAAGATTTCTAGGTCCCAATACACCCAATGCCAGATAGCTGCCAAAAAGCACAAACCAGAAAACACAATATGTGCCCCTGCCACGCCTTCGTAACTCCAAATACCCGGATTCGTTATAGTACCTCCTGTAATACTCCAACCACCCCAGGAATTTGTTATTCCTAAACGAGTCATGAAGGGTATAACGAACATACCCTGTCTCCACATTGGATCAAGAACAGGGTCAGAAGGATCAAAAACCGCTAATTCGTATAGAGCCATTGAACCGGCCCAACCAGAAACTAAAGCCGTATGCATTATATGGACAGAAAGCAACCGACCGGGATCATTCAATACGACGGTATGAACACGATACCAAGGCAAACCCATGGAAATACCTCTTTATCAAAGATAACACTATGTAACTTTATCACATTGGCAAAAATGAAACCCTATATACTATAGTACCTAACCCCTTTTCGGTGGATTATCCATGAGCAAGGGTTCCTATTTATTCCGTTCCATTCAAAATAATGGAACAATTTGGTTCGTAGGAAAAAATGGAAGCAAATCTATTCTATACCCGATAAGTAGCAATACGCAATGGTGGATTGGTCTAATTTTTGAGGAACAAGTATTTATGCACTTGTTACTCGTTCCACGATATCCTCGTAAGAATTTTTCTTTATTCGTTCTGTTTTCTTATATGGTATGAACCTTATAATCTATGTATAAAATCCATATTAAAATAAGATAAACAGAAATAAACTAAAATAAAAATGAAAAATTAGGAAGACAATGAATTTTCATTATTACGTTTCCGCATCAAAGTAAAGTACTTAAATTTTTTTCTTTCATTTAATGCCCCTTGGTGTTCCAAAAGTACCTTTTCGGAGTCCTGGAGAGGAAGATGCAGTTTGGGTTGACCTATAGTGCGACTTGTCAGACATATTGGGTCATATGGGATTTACCCGTTCTCTCCCCCGACCGAGATATATTATGTTTTGCCCTAGAAAGATTGATGGAACCATTAATAATTCGAAGCGCAAAGTACAATTCGATAAATTTATTTTTTGGATAAATAATTATTTTATGGTTGACTTATAATAATAAAGTATCCAGGCTTCGTTCAGAAAATACCATACCAAATTGGTAAGATATATATATAGGATTACCGCTTATATCATAAATCGTTTTTCATAGGAATGAATTATACCAAACTGCCAATCGATAGAGTAAAGTAACACGGTAAATATATCTAATCGGTTAGTTTGGCGAAAGATATGAAACGCGTTGAAAAAATGAAGTCTTAGCAAAAAGAAGCGAGTGGTACTGATATTATTTGCCCTATATGTGCAAATATAATTCGGGGAAATCTTTACCCGGAGTAGAACATGAACCTAAAAAATAGAGGGGGCCCCTTCAGGAACAAGAAAATAACATCAGGATTTAAATCTCGATGAAATAATACATCAATGAAAGATTAGTTCAATAAGTTCGGTGAATTTTTTTCGGAGGAAGGGGGCAAAAATGGATATTTTTTGAAAATTAGAGGAACAAGTCCCCTCATCATTATAAAAAAAACTAGTACAAAAAAAGAAATGGGGCTGAAATCAACACATTGGTTATTTTTTTTTTTTTCGTTATTTTTTGAACCGTATGCACCCAAAGGTGCGTGTACGGTTCCTAAGGGATACAATTTTATCCTAATCAACCGACTTTATCGAGAAAGATTACTCTTTTTAGGACAAGAGCTTGATAGCGAGCTCTCGAATCAACTTGTTGGTCTTATGGTATATCTTAGTATAGAAGATGATACTAGGGATCTTTATTTGTTTATAAACTCTCCCGGGGGGTGGGTACTACCCGGAATAGCCCTTTATGATACTATGCAATTTGTCCCACCAGATGTACATACAATCTGCATGGGATTAGCCGCTTCAATGGGATCCTTCATTCTAGTCGGGGGAGAAATTACCAAACGTCTAGCATTCCCTCACGCTTGGCGCCAATGTGTTTTTTATTTGAGAAAAAAGAAAAGAGACTATGCCTTCGCGATATCGAAATAATAAGTAATAATAGCATGGCACTTCAAGTTCGATATGAACAAACCCTTTTTTGTTTTTTATAAAACAAGATTATGTATCGAAATAGTAGTATGAAAAAAGGTTATTTAAGATTTTGTTTTTGATATTCTATGTCAAAGGCCCCTTTTAGCGTCACAAACCATTTTTCTTACACACCAAAAATTTATTTGTGATATTTATATTATTTATGAAAGAAAGAGTAAGAAAACGAAAAAGATCATTTTTTCCTTATTTGGATCGGATCAGAAAAAACCTTGGGATTGCTAAATCACAGATAAGATAAATATATAAAGCAACAGAACCATCATAGTATTTTTTTAACTCCTACCGAAAAGAATACGAAAGAAAGGGTGGTAAATGGATTATTCAACAATTTGAATCAGATGGATTCTTTTTGTCTCTCTTCTGTTTGTCTTTTCTTCGACAGAAAGAAGGGAAAAAATACCATTACGGAGCCGTATGCAATGAACAAAAAATGCCTGTACGGTTGTTCCATTCTATCTTTTTTCTTCTTGTTATCCCTCCTTTTGACTAATTATGCGAGATAGAAGAAACTTTCGTGATGTTATATCATCAGGGTTATGATTCACCAACCCGCTAGTTCTTTTTATGAATCAAAAACGGGAGAATTGGTCATGGAAGTGGAAGAACTATTGAACCTTCGCGAAACCCTCACAAAGGTTTACGTACAAAGAACGGGAAACCCTTTATGGGTTATATCCGAAGACCTGGAAAGGGATGTTTTTATGTCAGCAACAGAAGCCCAAGCTTATGGCATTGTTGATCTTGTAGCGGTCGAAATGACTGGGGATTTTGTGTAAATCCACGAATAACAAACCATAATTGAAATTGTTCATGATTTGATATTGAATATTTTACCTCAGTAAAATATTTCATTCAATTGAATAGAAATAATTCAGAATCTTCAGGTTAAGATCGATCTAAACCAGCCCATTCTAATTTCATAATAGATAGATTCAAGATGCCAACTATCAAACAACTTATTAGAAAGACAAGACAGCCAATTAGAAATGTTACCAAATCTCCCGCTCTTCGAGGATGTCCTCAGCGTCGAGGAACATGTACTAGGGTGTATGTGCGACTCGTTCAAATCATGAGCTCGAACAAACGAGAAAATTTTTCCAGTATCAATGAATAAAATAGATAGAAGAGAAAAAGCCTACTTACTTTACTTACTATCTAAACAAAAATTAGGAGTTATACTTCCATTGTGTATGGAATTTATGGTTGCCATTGGTGCAAACCCAATCCAATCGCCTTTAATTTGGCATGAGAAGCAATTCCCCATTGGTAGCAAATAAAATGGTTATCCACTAAGCGGGGGAAACAGTATTTAAGAAGCAAAAAGATTATGCTCCTATTCTTGAAATAACGGACTAACAGGGTCAGCTACCTAGCCAACTTTCATAATTAAATGCCGTCACTGTATGAATAGCTCTTATTGTGAAAAGACCTATTATTATATAATTCATGGGTAGAGCCAAGGAGTGTGAACTGTACAAGTTACCAATAATATTGATTAAATGAAGAAATAGGCTCCGGTGTATAGAGAGGACCTCACCGTTTAAGAAGTAACCATAGAAACGATGGAACCCACTATTTATTAAAATATTCGATATATCTATATTTTATATTTAGTCTAGTATCGGTATAATTTCTTATTTCCAGGTGAAATGATGAAATACCTGAGATAAAAAAATTGTGGTTGGGAAGGTTATAGAAGCAAAAGCCATTGGAATTTATATTTTATATATCGGAATAATCCGTTTTGTTATTAATAAACTAGGAGAAGAGAAAAGAATGACTGAAAGAACAGCAATCAATTAGTTATTCATCAAAGTTTCATTGGATTCAATGACCAGAGTTAGACGAGGATATGTAGCTCGGAGACGTCGAACCAAAATTCGTTTATTTGCATCAACCTTTCGAGGAGCTCATTCAAGACTTACTCGAACTATTACTCAACAAAAACTGAAAGCCCTGGTTTCCGCTTATCGAGATAGAGGCAGGAAAAAGAGAGATTTTCGTAGTTTGTGGATCACTCGAATCAATGCAGTAACTCGTGAAAATGAATTATCCTATAGTTATAGTAGACTAATACATGATCTATACAAGAGGCAATTACTTCTTAATCGTAAAATACTTGCGCAAATAGCTATATCAAATAAAAATTGTCTTTCCATTATTTCCAATAAGATAAGATCATGAAATAAAAAATATTATAAATTATAAAGTAATATACAGGAATTATGAAAAAAAATTCCCCGGAGAATGAACTCCGGGAAGATATAATAAAAAATAAACTAAGAATTAAGATAAATAAGTAGTAGGAATGAACGAACATGTTTCAATAAAAAAAAGATTTCTTTCTTCTTTCCCTATTTTTTCTTTAGAACACAACAATAAAATTTTGATTATACACTTTGTTTCGAACATCCATCTGATGTTGAGTTCCAATTTGAGTTTTCAGTTAATTGAGGAGTATAGTATGCCTATTTCTTTTTTGTTCTAAGACCGGTATTCCTGGGAATCGACTCCGCTCTCTCAAATTGTTTCTCATTATTAAGAAAAGGTAACAAAGATAAAATACGAGCTTGTTTAATAGCAATAGTAATTAATCGTTGTTGTTTCAAGGTCAATCTATTTACTCGTCTAGATAATATTTTGCCTTGTTCACTAATAAATCGACTAATTAAACTCATGTTTCTATAATCGATTCGATCCCCCGATCCAATTGGGGGCAAACGCCTACGAAAAGATCGCTTAGATTTATGAAAGGGTTGCTTGGATTTATCCATGGTTTATTCCTTATCTATAAATAAAATCCTATTTTAATCCGATCTGAAATAAATGAAGAAATAGGATTTTATTTGTATGTATATATTCTACATATGTTATTATATTGTTTTTACTCCATTATATTCTTCTTACTCTTTGGAGGGGTTGCCTACACGCTCTGTTTAATCTATTTCTTTATTTCCCCATGAATTGTATGCTTGTAACAATAACGGCAAAATTTTCTCAATTCTAATCGACCGGGCGTATTGTGTCGATTCTTTTGAGTAATATATCTAGAAATGCCCGGTGATTCCTTATTACCACCCTTTCGAGTACAACTAGTACATTCCAAAATAACTCTTACTCTAATGTCTTTACCCTTGGCCATGAACCCCCTTTCTTTGTATTTTGGATTGACTCAACTCAACTCTTCTAGAAGAAAGGAACATAAAATTAAAAAATCAATAGAAGTTGCTATTAACTAAAATTATTACATTATAACGAAAGCTTTCGTTATAATGTAATAATTTTAGTTATAATGTAATAATTCAATAATAAAAAAAATTTTCTAACTATCAATTAATTATTTGTATCCTAATCCTAGTATTTCGTTTAAGTATCTTCGATTATTTCGCACAGACTGTCCTAGAACCACATTTCCCTTCTGCCAAATGGGATCTTATACTCCGAGGTTTAGGATCCATACATTTTTATTTTATTCTTTTTTTTTTATTTTTCCTTCCTATACTAAATAACCCTGGGTAGTAGGATAAATCAGTCACAATTTTTTATATAAAATTTTATTTATTTCGTCTGATGTCAATAACTAGAATTAAAATGACAAGGCATCCGGAAATAAACGATTAATTTCTATCAATAGACCTGCTAAAGACCCAAACCATAGAGTAGTTATCACAGGTGCCACGGAGAGATATGTTTTTATATCTCGCATTGAAAATCCTCCTTATTTACTTCTTTATTAAAATACATATACGACCAGATGCTGTATTTATGGGTCGTTTGTCTTTTTACGCAAAATGCCTAACTAATACTAATATATATATATTATGTACAATGATATGTACAATGAACGGTTAGATAAGATTTTATTGTCCTTAAAACAAAACAAAAAAAAAGATGATGGATTCTTTCTTCCCGATGAGCATTTCCGATAAATAGTTCTTCTTTTTTTAAAATTTCCGGTGTATTGTATATATTCTATTTATATGATACCGAAAGAACAGGAATGGCAAGAAGATTTCTTTCATCTTTTATGGACAAAGAATAAAATCGCGATGTGGAAAACAAGACAGGACTTTTGTACAATGACACTGTACAACAATTGAAACAAGGGATGTAGCGCAGCTTGGTAGCGCGTTTGTTTTGGGTACAAAATGTCACGGGTTCAAATCCTGTCATCCCTACTATTACTTCTCCTACGAGTGGTAGCGTAACTAGGGATAAATGAATATATTAATATTCATTGAGATCAATTGATATTGATTGGGCGTAATTTTTCATTCCATTTTACCATATTCTAAACAAAACATCCAAGATGTATTTTTTCGGGGTACAAATAAAAATCCTCTTCTTTACGGTTGTATCTTCTGTCATAAAAAAGCGCTCTTAGTTCAGTTCGGTAGAACGCGGGTCTCCAAAACCCGATGTCGTAGGTTCAAATCCTACAGGGCGTGATTTTATTCTTTGTTGTATTAAAATAACTTAAGAAAGTTGAATTCAAACTCGAATTTGACCTCCCGCAGGGAGGTCAATCAAAAAAATAAATCTTATTTCATCAAAAATCCAACTGATCACCACGTCTGTATTGTAAATATGCAGTTACAAATAATCCTGCCAAAGTAATAGGAATTAGACCTAACACGATTCCAAATAGAGAAACTTCAATCATTTCGATTTCTTTGAGAAGATAAAAAAAGAGATAAGATCTATTTCTAAATATTAATCTGAATCATCCGTTAATCTCAATGACCAAACATTGGTAATTAACATGAAAAGGAATCGTAGAATGGTTGGAATCTCACAGAAATTTGTATTTTTAGGAATTGTTTGGTCATTGAATTCATTTCAAATAAGACGTATCTTGTTCAAACCAATTAATAAAGCGGAAGTTATAGTTGAAGCAGCCAGTAGAAAACCGAAATAACTAGTTATAGTAGGCATGAAAAAGCTAAATGAGATATGTTTTTTTATACATATGCCGATAAAACACTTACCTAAGTTTTCATTTTTCCGAATATCGTCGTAATATAATAAAAAATACCAATTGAAAGAATGAGAAAAAATACCAATTGAAAGGATGAGTTCCAATTGAAAGTTATTGATTCATCAGTCATTATAGACATCACTAACAAAGATATAATGACAGAGATAGGCGAAAAAAAAAATGGATTTATATGCACCGATTCCACAATTCCGAATCAAGATTCATTGTGCAACTTGTAAGTTTAAAGTACCTAGTATCGTCTTTTACTGATTTTTTGAATTCACTGGATTCCTTAGTAGGTTGTTTAATTATCCATTATATATCCAATGAAAATTAAAAGAAAAAAAGTGCCCTAGGATCTATTTAATTATTGAAGAAATCAAACTTTTACTTTACTTTCTATTTATTGCAGTTCAGGTATAACCCGATTATTAAATGAGACTAGTAACTTCCATTAGTTCTTTAAGTTACACGTTTTTTCTGTCTTTCCCTATCGCGGAGTTCCTTGTGATTCAGTCAAAAAGGAACCTTTGCTTTGGATTTAATGCAACAAAAGTTGGATCATGAATATTTAAATATGGATTGTTCCCTTTTTTGTTCTATTTCTTTCATAAAATACTATTTACTATTGTATTATCGTATATTGTATTGTACGGCCAATCAATTACTGAAACTTAAAATGAAAGAAAGGGTTAGAACAAAAAATTTTCACATGAAGAGGGGTTAGATTTCTAGATTTCGCATCTAATTGAATTGTATATGAATATGAGAAAAATTTTTTATGAATTGTTAGTTAGAACTTATTGATTCACACTTTCCAAAAATCATCACCTTTTATTATGAAGTCGGTACTAGAAACCTTAGGCTAACGAAATGAGGGAATTTGATTGAAGAATTTTCTTTCTGTTAAATAACACACAGGCGTATCCAAGGAACAATAAAGAAAGGAATTATGTAGCATTTTTTTTGGTACTTATCAAAACTGCATTGCTGTGTCAGAGAAAGGATAGCTATACTGATTCGGTATACTTTAAATATACCTTCGGTACAATATTGACGATCCTACGGAGATGTGCGGTCAGTGGTTTTTTATTGAATTTACTGATCCCATCTTTCACTGAATCGATTCCCCTTTTTGACTGTACAAGAATATTTGGAGC